GGGTAGCCAAGTGCGGAGTGGATAACTGCTGAAAGCATCTAAGTAGGAAGCCCACCTCAAGATGAGTGCTCTCTCGAGGTCACGGCAAGACAAGCCGTTTGATAGGTGTCAGGTGCAAGGCCAGCAATGGTTGCAGCCGAGACACACTAATAGACCGATTGATTTTGATCTTATTTCGATCCATACCCAAGCAAAAAAAACTTTTTTGCTAGGGTATGGACCATTCCTTGTCTAAGTTTTCACTGAGCAAAAAGGGCAAAAACATAGTTTTTGCATAGTTTTTGCTCAGTGAAAACCTTAGTCAACACATTAGCACACTAGCAAAACTAGTGTGCTAGTGCCTGGTATCCTCGCTAGAACGGAACCACACCAATCCATCCCGAACTTGGTTGTTAAACGTTTTAGGAGTCACAATACTTAAGCCGGGGGGCTTTGGGAAGATAGCTTGATGCCAGGCAATTTTCAATTCAAATTTTCAATTCGAATCCTTACCCGTCCGACCGATCTTTACCCGTCTGACCTATAGGAAGACAAGGACGGGAGGACAAGGGCCCCGATAGGGGTTAAAGCTTGTCTTAAAGCTTGCCCTTGTCTAAATTTTCACTCTAAATTTTCACAAACGTGAAAATCAAGGCTATCCCCTTTGGGGACCCTGGTCTTCACAAGCCTGTGAAGACTTGGGGCTACACAAACTTTGACAAACTTTGTTTGTGTGCCAGAGGGGATCAAAGGTGCCCTTGTCTAAGGTTTCATCCTTCCTCTGATTTGAATTTGTGAAGGTAGCCGGAGTAACAACTCTCACTTGATCCCCGAACTCGGGGACCCTGGTTTTTATCCTTTTTCAACTAAAAAATTTTTTTTTATTAAATTTAAATTCTCTTGTAAAAAAAAAAAATTATGTTATAATTAAAAAAAGCCTGCTTAACTCAATCGGTTAGAGTATTCGTCTCATACGCGAAATGTTACTAGTTCGAGTCTAGTAGCAGGCAAAATATTAATATAATAAAAAACACGAAAATAATAAAAAAACTCTTTAAGGCATCCTTACCCGTCCGACCGGCGGGAGGACAAGGGCTGAAATCTAATAATTTAATTAAGAAATAATTTTTTGAACTTTTTTAATTAAATCTAACAGTTTGATTAAATTTATCAATAGATTTTTTAAAAACCATAAATTGTTTCTTTAACTCACCAATTTTGAATTATTAAACATCTTCGCCTAAAAAAAATTCTTGAACTTTTTGAAAAATTCCTTTATAAGGCGTACTTAAATCAATAAAATAATCTTGTTTTCCAATTAATCTTCTAGCAGCGTTTTCAAAAGCAATCCCAGATAAGGTTAATTTTTTTTTTAAAACTAATGGTTCACCTCGGTTAGTAGAAATAATAACATGATTATCTTCAGGAATTGCGCCTAATAAAGGAATCCCTAACATTTCTTGAACATCACGTACTGACATCATATCATTTTTCTGAATCATGTCAGGACGAACTCTGTTCACTAACAATTTGACATTATAAATACTATTTGCTTCAAGCAAACCGGCAACACGATCTGCATCTCTTATAGCAGTAATTTCAGGAGTTGTAACAATTAATGCTTCTTGAGCAGGAGAAATAGCATTTATAAAACCTACATCTATACCAGCAGGACAATCAATTAAAATAAAGTGATACCCTAAAGAAGTTATTGATTTCACTAAATTTTCCATATTTTTTCGAGTAATATTGTATTTTTGGCGATTTTTTGAGATTGATAAAAGTGATAAGTTTTTCCAACGTTTATCTCGAATTAAAGCTTGATCTAAACGACATTGCCCACCTAATATATCCATCGCTGTATATAAGATTCTATTTTCTAAACCTAAAAGTAAATCTAAATTTCTTAGTCCAATATCAGCATCAAGTAAAGCTACCTTATAGCCAAGTCTTGCTATAGACATACCTAAATTGGCTGTAGCTGTTGTCTTCCCGACACCACCTTTTCCAGAGGTTATAACTATAGTTCGTGAACTTGTTAAAGGAGTTATGTCTTGATTCTCAAGTTTTTCATTTTCTTCATTATTGATGATATCGTTATCAATCATATAAAAAAATATAAAACTACAAATTATTTGTTTTAAACACTAAAAAAAAATATATATATAACGAGCTAGGAGGGAGTCGAACCCCCGACTCTGTGGTTCGTAGCCACATGCTCTAGTCCACTGAGCTACTAGCTCAAACTGTTAAAAATTATTTTACTTTTTTTCTCGTTAAATTACAATATTTTATAATAATAATTATTTAAGTTTTGACCTGTTTTAACAAGTCTGTGATACTTTTCATGAAAATTTTCTTTCGGGAAGCTGGGTTTTACGAATACCAAAACTTGGACAACTCGTAGATTTGTCGCAATAAGATTGATAACCCTTGATTTGCCTTATTTTCCTAATTTTCCTGATTTCCCGTAGGGAAATAATGGAAAATAGGGAAAATAAGAGTCCCTCGGAGGGATCCTTGATTTCCCGTAGGGAAATAAGAGTCCCCGGGGGGATCCTTGGTTTTCACATTCGTGAAAATTCAGACAAAGGCAAATTCTGCGTTTGTTAAGCTTTCAGAAAAAAATAGATTTATAAACATTTTCAGCACTGTTTAGCATTGTTTCACAACGCTTTCAATGCTAAACAAGAACAAGGGTATAAAAAAACATTTTAAGGAAAAAAATTTGGTTTTGAAGATAATAAAATCTTTCAACAATTACTAATTTAGTTTCTATTAGGAAAACTTATAAATATATAAATACAGTAAAATACAAATTCTAGTAAATAATAAAATATTTAATAAAAAAAGTATAATTTTGTCAAATTGCTTAATATCACCTTATTGATCCCCTTTGGCACACAAACAAAGTTTGTGTAGCCCTGGTTTTTACATTCGTAAAAACTTGGATTTTTTACAAACAACCCTGAAATTTATGTTTTGGAGACTTTTATTTGTCACTTTTTTTTCTAAAAACACACTAAAACATATTTAAAACAAACCAAAACTAGACTTTTACCAGAAATTCTTTTACTCAAGTTTTCAAGATTCAAGAACCTTAGCAAACACTACGTATACGTGTTAAGATACTGTGAAAATAGTTTTAATACACTTTATTGATCCCTTTTGGGGACCCTGGTCTTCACAAGCCTGTGAAGACTTGGAATTAAAACCCAGATCTCACACACGTAAACGTGTTAGGTTAAAAAGAAAAAAAATCTTTCTCAAAAAAATAAAAATATTAAAACAAATAAAAGTCGGACAAAAAATAATAATTAACTTAACCAACCATAACTATGTAATCCTTTTCCTAATAAATTAACACCTAAATAACAAATCCATACAACAAAAAAACCACCAGTTGCAATAATAGCTGGTTTTTTACCATTCCATCCTTTTGTAATTCGCATATGCAAATAAATAGCAAAAACTAACCATGTAATTAACGCCCAAGTTTCTTTTGGATCCCAACTCCAATATGAACCCCAAGCTTCATTCGCCCATATAGCACCTGATAATATTCCAATTGTTAAAAGCGGAAACCCTAAACCTAAAACTCTATAACTTAAATTATCAAGAGTTTTTGCTGCTAAATTACGAAAATTTAAAGTTTCATTTTCTGTTTCACAATTTTCAACTGAATTAAAATCCAATTGTGTTTGATTTAAAGTGTCATCAATACTATACAATAAAGTATTAATTTTTTTACTGTTAAAAAAATATTTATTTTCAATAATACTTAAAAACTTATTAGTGATTAAAGTTTTAGAAGTTAAAATTAAAAAAGCTATTGATAAAAGACACCCAATAAATAAAGCAGCATAACTTAACAACATAACAGTAACATGCATCATTAACCAATTAGATTGGAGTGCCGGGACTAAAGCAGTTGCTTTTTGCATTGATTGTGGTAAGCTAAAAGTTGCAAAAGCATTAGTAAAAAGTGTAATTGGTGAAATAATTGCACCTATCGAGATAGTGGTATTATTTTGTTCTAAAATAATATGAATTAAAGTGAAACTCCAAGACAAAAAAATAAGTGATTCATACAAATTACTAAGTGGGAAATGAGAATACGTAACCCATCGAATAATCAATAAAAGCATAATAGAAAAATTAGCTAAACTTGTAATAAAAATACCAATATTTTTCAAATTGGATTGTTTTTCTAAGTTTTCTGAACTATTATTAATTGTAAAATTACTGATTGACTGAAACCAGTTATTGAAACCTTCATTTTGATGTTGAGTATTTACAAACTTATTTTGGTTGTTTGAAGAAGAATTTACAGAAAAAAATAAAGGATTAAACGATAAACTCGGTTGTACCCAATAAAAAAGCATACTAAAAAATAAAATAATAAAAGAAAATTTTGCTAAAAAAAGTTCAATACTTAAAGATGTCATAAATTTTTATAATAATTTGCTATTTTTAACTTTTGCTCTGCGATTGGTGATTTTAGTCTTTTTTTACGACGAAAAAATTTTTATATTGGTCTTTATTTTACCTTTGATCTAGCGTTGTAAAACAAAAGTGGTAGCTCAAAAAATAAATTTATAGTGAAGCCTATAGAATAAAAAACTTTGTGTTTTTTTTTATAACTAACACCCTGGGTTGGTAAGGACATAATAACGATTTATAGAATTAATTTATCCATAAAAAAGTCATCTAATTTTAGTTTACTTTTTTTTGTTCTTGAACGAATCCTGACTCTGATAATAAGGTTACCTTTTGGTAGAAAAAGTTTTCTGGAACAAGAAACCTGAGTTTTCATATTCGTGAAAACTTAGACAAGAGTAGAAAAAAAACAAAAAAAATGTTAAAAAAAATTTAAAAAAATTTAAACTTTATTTTAAGCAAGTAAAAACTTTCAATATTTTAGTTATTATATCTGTAATAAGCATATAAAAAAATAATCATAAAAAATATAATTTAAAAAATTTTTAATTAAAAGTAAAACATATATTTGAATATTTTAGTTAATTGTTTAAAATTTTTATAAATTAATAAAAAAAATTCTTTGCCTTTGTACAAAAAAAGTCGAAAAAAATTTTCTTGTCTAGGCAACCTGAATTTTAGAGACTTAAAATGAATTTTTAAATCTATAAAAATAACTGTTTTTATCATATTTTTAAAGTTTTTTAATGTTACCCTTGTCTAAATTTTCACGAGCAAACAAATGTTTGCTTGTGAAAACCAAGGATCCTTTTTGGGGACTCTTATTTCCCTTATTTTTCTAATTTTCCTTTATTTCCCTACGGGAAATCAGGAAAATTAGAAAAATAAGGGAAATCAAGGCTTCTAAAGAAGCCCTCCGAACAAATCTATGATTTGTTAGCCCTTGTCTTACCGTCGGTCAGACGGGTAAGGATCGGTCAGACGGGGAAGGATTCAAAAATTTAAAGTTTAAATAATCTCGTAATTATTCCCTAAACAGTTAAAGACTTTTACTGACTAAAAAGCCAACAAATTGTATATTAAAAAAAAAAATACAAATAATAAAACATTTGACATATATTTACGTTTAAATAATTTTCACAAAAAGTCTCTTTTAACATACCTATTAGCATACCTATATATGTGAAAAATTACTACCAGATATAGTCAATATTTTCCCTTTCTGACAAGTCTACAATTAGAAGGTTTTGTTGTTTCTCCCTTAGCAAAACTTCGTTTTGCTCAAGAGCAAAAGCTACCAGAAATGTTGAACAAAAAAAAATAATTTTTTTTTATTTATACAGCTAACCTCTTAGTCATAAGAGCATAAGAGCAACAGTAAGCAGCTTTTGAAGAACTCAAATTGCTAATAATAAACCTGAAAAAACTAAAAATTGAAAAAAAATTAAATTTCCAAATAGTTCAACTTAAATCTTAATTCTTTTATAAAAAAATTTAATTCCAATAAAAAATGAACAACGTAAGGAATAAGATAAATTAAACCAAATCTGATAAAACTTTAAAATAATTTATTAAAACTTTGTTTTCAGAGTTATCATATTGATATTGATAGAAATTTTATTTTCTATAACAAAACTTAAAAAAAAAATAGGAGAAATTAAAATGAAATTAGCAGTTTACGGCAAGGGTGGTATTGGTAAATCAACTACAAGTTGTAACATTTCTATTGCATTAGCACGACGTGGAAAAAAAGTTTTACAAATTGGTTGTGATCCAAAGCATGATAGTACTTTTACGTTAACCGGGTTTCTAATCCCAACAATTATCGATACTTTACAAACAAAAGATTATCATTATGAAGATGTATGGCCAGAAGATGTAATTTATCAAGGTTATGGGGGTGTTGATTGTGTAGAGGCTGGTGGTCCGCCAGCAGGGGCTGGTTGCGGAGGTTATGTTGTTGGGGAAACAGTTAAGTTATTAAAAGAATTAAATGCGTTCTATGAATATGATGTTATTTTGTTTGATGTTTTAGGGGACGTAGTTTGTGGTGGTTTTGCAGCCCCATTAAATTATGCTGACTATTGTATCATAATTACTGATAATGGTTTTGATGCATTATTTGCTGCAAATCGTATTGTTGCTTCTGTTCGAGAAAAAGCTCGCACTCATCCACTCCGATTAGCGGGTTTAATAGGAAACAGAACAGCTAAACGTGATTTAATTGATAAATATGTAGAAGCTTGTCCAATGCCAGTTTTAGAAGTACTTCCACTAATAGAAGATATTCGTGTCTCGCGGGTAAAAGGAAAAACATTATTTGAAATGGCAGAATTAGAACCTCAATTAAACTATGTTTGTGATTTTTATTTAAATATTGCAGATCAAATATTATCTCAACCAGAAGGTGTAATTCCAAATGAATTACCAGATCGTGAATTATTTACTTTACTTTCAGATTTTTATTTAAATCCTCAACAAAACTCAATAACTGAGTCTTTAGATTTTATGATGGTATAAAAATTTTATTAGAAAAAATTTTAACAATTTAGTCCTTACCCTGACCTAACAAATCATAGATTTGTTCGGAGGGGTTCTTTAGAACCCTTGATTTCCCTTATTTTTCTAATTTTCCTTTATTTCCCGTAGGAAAATCAGGAAAATTAGAAAAATAAGGGAAATAAGAGTCCCCAAAGAGGATCCTTGGTTTTCACAAGCAAACATTTGTTTGCTCGTGAAAACTGAGACAAGGACTAAAGTAAAATTTGTTTTATTTAAATAATTGAAAAATTTGGCTTCAATGCTACACAAATTGTAAATTTTCCAATAGAATTTTTTTTTTGGCACATTGAGCAAAAAATTTTTGCAAAATTTTTTTGCTGTATGTGTATAAAATCATAGATTTATATATGGAACACGTCGAAACCCTGTGTGAGTATAAATATTAAAATTCAAGAGGTAAAAATGGTTTGCTTGTTTGACAATGTTCTGCGTTGATTAATTATTAAAATAGTAACAATTTTTCTCAAAAATTTATTACAGCCGTGAAGGTATTACCGAAATAATTAATTATATTTTTTGTTTGCAAAACAAAAAAAATCTTGATTCAGTTATTTTCACTATCATGGAATTTAATTTTTGAATTGCACAAGCAAGCTAAAAAAACACCAAGTCATCTTTCTAGTTTGTTTTTGTTGAGAATTTTTAAAAATTATTTATTATAATTCATCGAATTTTAAAAATTCCATTGATGTTAAAAAAAAAAAAAAACAATAAAAAATGTCTACAAATTTATCAGAAACGTTAACATTTGAATGTGAAACTGGAAATTATCATACTTTTTGCCCAATTAGTTGTGTAGCCTGGTTATATCAAAAAATTGAAGATAGTTTTTTCTTGGTTATTGGAACAAAAACTTGTGGGTATTTTCTGCAAAACGCATTAGGCGTTATGATTTTTGCTGAACCACGGTACGCAATGGCAGAATTAGAAGAAGGGGATATTTCTGCTCAATTAAATGATTATAAAGAATTAAAAAGACTTTGTTTGCAGATCAAGCAAGATAGAAATCCAAGTGTTATTGTTTGGATTGGTACGTGCACAACAGAAATCATTAAAATGGATTTGGAAGGAATGGCACCAAGACTAGAAGCTGAAATTTCAATTCCAATTGTCGTTGCTCGAGCAAATGGTTTAGATTATGCTTTTACTCAAGGCGAAGATACTGTTTTAGCTGCTATGGCACACCGTTGTCCCGGAAAAACGGAGAAAAAAAATGAAAATAAATTTCTTGTTGAAAATTTGTTTCAATTTACTAAAAAACCAGAAGCTCCAGTAATTAATCATCCACCGTTAGTTTTATTTGGTTCTCTTCCGAGTCCAGTTGTTACTCAGTTAACACTAGAATTAAAAAAACAAGGTATTAGGGTTGACGGTTGGTTACCTTCACAGCGTTACACAGATTTGCCGGTTTTAGGCGAAGGAGTTTATGTATGTGGTGTAAATCCTTTTTTAAGTAGAACCGCTACAACACTTATGCGTCGCAGAAAATGTAAACTAATTGGAGCTCCTTTTCCTATTGGACCTGATGGAACTCGCGCATGGATTGAAAAAATTTGTTCCGTTTTTGACATAAAACCCAACGGCTTAGAGGAACGAGAAGCAAAAATTTGGCAAAATTTAGAGGATTATTTAGAATTAGTTCGAGGAAAATCGGTTTTTTTTATGGGTGACAATTTATTGGAAGTTTCTTTAGCTCGATTTCTTATTCGGTGTGGAATGATCGTTTATGAAATTGGAATTCCTTATATGGATAAACGTTTTCAGGCCGCTGAACTCTCATTACTTGAAAAAACTTGTCAAGAGATGGATGTCCCTATGCCAAGAATTGTTGAAAAACCTGATAATTATAATCAAATTCAGCGTATTCGTGAATTACAACCAGATTTAGCAATTACTGGAATGGCTCATGCAAATCCATTGGAAGCTCGTGGTATTAGTACAAAATGGTCTGTAGAATTTACTTTTGCGCAAATTCACGGTTTTTCAAATTCACGGGATATATTAGAGCTTGTAACTCGCCCATTACGCCGAAATCAAAGTCTTGAAGGGTTAGGTTGGACAAAATTAGTCAAATCAGCTTTGTGATAAATTATTGTTGAATTTTTATATTTTTTTTCAATATTGTTTTAGAAAATCTGTATTTTCTAAACAAATTTAAACATTTCGTTTTGGTTTTTCTTTTTATGTTAAGCACATTAGCAAAAATTTTTGCTAATGTGCTAATATGTGTTTTGAGTTTGATAAAATCAATTGCTAATAGGTAATTTAATATCCGAGCATGAACACACTGAACTTTTTGCTCAAAGAAAAACCAATGTGTTAGAGATGTGGTTGTCCGTTCTTATTTAACTACAGCACGTGGTTTATCTTTGTGATTGGATCCCCTATGGGGACCCTGGTTTTCAAAAGCTTGCCCTTGTCTAAGTTTTCACGAGCAAACAAATGTTTGCTTGTGAAAACCAAGGGTTTTTAAAAACCCCTCCCGTCGGTCAGACGGGTAAGGATGAAAACTTGGAAAACTTTAAAATTTTTTACTAAAAATTATTTTTTTAATAAATTTTTTAAGTTTATTTTTAATTGTGACTCGCCAGGCCAAATGAAACCACCGCGACCAGGTGGCACAACTTGTCGGAATTCGTCTGGTAAAACAGTTATAACATTTGCAGGTAAAGTTTCATAACTCCAATTCTCTGATATACGAAACAAGTCTGCTAATATTTTCTTTGATTGGACTTCTGGATTATTAATTGATTCAAAAAGCACGTTATAAGGAATATTTGAATATTTTTCAGGATTATTCAATATTTCTTTAGAAAGCGGCCAAGCTGTAAAATTAATTTTTTGAATTTTTTTGTTACCAATTTTTACTTTCATACTTAACCCCGCTTCAGATCGTGGTAATAAACGATTTGTTATAACAAGTTTACGCAATTGATTATCCCAACCGGCATAAAAAGGTGATGGATCGGTTATTTGAATAAATGGGCTTGTCGAAGATGATTGTTGTGATAATCGCGATTTTTTTGGATTTCTAATGTGCAATTCTTCATGAAGCAAAGGAGTTGGAGTGTTTAAAGAATTTAAAAATAAAGGCTGATCAAACTTTAGTATTCTTTTTTTGTCGGGATTATCATTTTCGTCTACTGTAATAGAAAATAAACGACGAACGACTTTTAATGTACCTTTAAATTGTTGATTATAAACTCTATCGGCATAACTTCTTGAACCATCAAATAAATCATGAAAATCTTGAACATAAGGAAGCTTACTATAATAACGAAGACTATCGTAATAATTTGCTAAAAAAATACGTTTTTCAAAAAGTTGTTTTTCTTCATTAGGTTGTAAAAAGTGAGAAACTGGCTGTCTTCTCATAAAAGCATCTATATCCAATTTTAAAAATAACTTATAAACTGGATTCGAATAAAATTTTTGCTTAACTTTTTTTTCTACAGCCCAAGTCTTTCCTTCGGCAATTTCTGATTTTGCCAGTTTTTCAATAACGGGAATCAACGGCTTTTCAACAGTCGAATCAGAATCAACACGCTCATAAAATAAATGATTTCTTTTTGTTTCATCTGGAATATCATCAAATAAGAAATCATTTTCAAGCGAATTATCTAAATTTATTTTTTTATTTAACTCTAAATCTTGGTTTTTTCTATTTAAATTAGACTTTGATGTCTTTTGGGGAGTTTGTGAAGTTGTTTTTTTAAAAAAATTATTAATAATATTTCGTCGTTTTACTACACTGTATATGCCTTTACGGTCTCGTCGTGTTGTCCAAGCATACTCACCCTGATAATTTAAATCTTCAATTGTTTGTGGTGTATCTGTTGGTTGTAAATAAACCCCACGGTCAAAAAAAGAAACATCAGTATTAAAAGATGAAAATTGATTTTCCACTGATCCTAATTGTTCAGGAGAATCTTTTAAATTACTAGGATAAAAAATAGATCGTTCTAACGCTTTATCTTGTGAAACAAAATCCAATGGATTTGCTATTAAATAATCTAATCCATAATATGAAAATGAACTTCCGGTAAATGCAATAATTAAAGTCATTAGTGAAAAATTTAATTTATTAATCCAAGCAGAATAAGAAAATTTGGATTTATTGATGCAAAAATTCATTCCTTTAATAATAACTAAACCTATTAAAGTTGTAAATAACACATTTCCTAATAATAAACCAAACAAATAGCTAGTGTGAAAATAAATTGATTGTAATTCACTATTTGATGAAAATATTTCTAAAATCGAAGGTTCAGCACTAACAGTTAAATTACCAAAATATTGAAAACAACAGACTTGTTCGGTCCATGTTAAGGCAAAATTTAGAAAAAATATTTTGATTAATCTAGTTGTTTCATTTATTGTAATTACTTTTCTACTGTGTTCATGGACCATATTATAAACAATGGTTAACACTAAAAAAGTTCCAAGAATATAAGTAAAAGGTTCCAAAGAGTACCAAGGGATTATAAAAAAACGTAAACCAAATAAAACACAAAATAAAAAAATAAATTGTCCAAAAATATTACCTAAACCCGCAGCTATACCTGCTGGTACTCCTTGAATTAATAATCTTCTTAAGTAAATGAGTTGAGCTGCTGAAATTGGTAAACTTAAAAAAAAACTATTTAAAAAACCTATAAGAAATTTATTATTTCCGTAAACAGGAGTTTCCAAAAAACTAAAAAAATTAGAAGTAGGGTTATCTAAAAAAAATGTTTCTTTTAGAAGAGAAGTTGTAATTTGTGGAACTAAAACTGGTAAATACGTTAAATCTCTAAACCATTGGAAGCTTATTAAATATATTAATAAAAATTTAATATTTGTAATTATAAAAAAAAGAGTTTGTTGAGTTATCTGAATTAAGTTTATATTCCCAGAAACTGAATCATATAAATTATTTAATACATCAATATAATCTTTTATTGTTGTAACAAATGACATAATTATATTTTTTTTTGAAATTGTTTATGTTATTTTCTATTATTAGAATTTAACAAAATTTAAACTGATTTTCACAAAAGCAAAAATCTTGTTTTATTAAAGGACTCTTAAACATAAACTTTGTTTATGTTAGAGTTCTTACCCCAAAGGGGTATGGCTTGTAACACACTCTGTGTGTCACAAGCCGAAGAAAAGCCGCAAAAAACCTGAACACACCCTGTGTGTCACAAATCGACGATTTATCACAATTTAAATTTTTTTTGATTTGAAAAATTAAATTTTTTTCTAGCAAAATAGGTGTAGAAAACCACACCGAAGTGGTTTATTTTACAAAATTTTTTATTTACGTTGATTTTATTTCTTTTTGGTTTTTTTTTATTTCGTTCTCACAATACAAGTTTATAATGTACTAAAACAATCCTAGACTTTATACTGCTTGATAAAACTTTTAAATGTAAAAATTAAACATAAAGTTTTTTTATACTAGCATTTTTTTAACAAAAACCACAACCAAAGACAAAAATGATCCAAATTTTTTTTATCCTTACCCGTCTGACCGATCCTTACCCGTCTGACCGACGGGAAGACGAGGGCTAACAAATCATAGATTTGTTCGGAGGGCTTCTTTAGAACCCTTGGTTTTCACGTAAGTGAAAACTTAGACACGAGCAAACGTAAAGTTTTAGAAAAGTAAAATCAAAACTTGTAAAATTTTAATGATGAATTTAAACACTTAAGTTCTAGAAAACATTTAAATTTTTTCTTTTTCCATATACTCATTATACAGACTATTAAATTTTTTTTGTAGTTTCTACCAAAGTGGTTACTTTGACAAATAAATTAGAAAAAAAAGCGAATTAATTTCGAAAAAATTAAACATGAAATAATAAATTTTATTTTTTTAAGTTTGCTAAAAGCAAACTTAAGATGTTAAAAGTAATAAAAATATTTTTATATTAAATATTGAATTTTTTTGACCTTGCTTGTAACTTTCCAGTCACAAGCTATTTAGAAATGGTTTTTTTTTATAAAATAAAAATTCAAAAAAAATAAAAAACATTTTTATTACTTTTAACCTTCGTTTTCGGTTTGATTTAATAAATCTTTTAAAACACTTTTTGCTAATGATAGCGCTTTATTTGCTTGAGTTGTAGCTTTTTTTTTCCAATTTGCTTTTCGAATATTTTTTTTCGATTTTGATTGACGTTTTTTTGGAACTGCCATAAAATAAAATCCTTTATATTTATATTTAGATTTGTTTTTTAAGTAAAAAAATGATCATATAAATTAAATGAGATATATAATTTTAATTTTTTACTCTTAAAAAAACTTTAAAATGCATCCTTCTTGGTGTGACAAATCTACGATTTTTGAATAGAAAATTAACTTGATTTACAAGCTTAATAAATGGTACATTTCGTTCTTAGTTTTCAATTTCTTTTCTTTCCGTTATGTGAAAAAAAGAAATTAGTATTATCGAAAATCCTATTTGGTACACAAACAAAGTTCCTAGAGCCCTCGTTTTCACAAGCCTGCCTTTGTCTAAATTTTCACAAACGTGAAAATCAAGGCATTGTTTTACAATGCTTTATTTGCCCTATTTTCCTAATTTTCCATTATTTCCCTACGGGAAATCAGGAAAATTAGGAAAATCGGGAAATCAAGGGTTCTAAAGAAGCCCTCCGAACAAATCTATGATTTGTTAGCCCTTGTCTTCCCGTCGGTCAGACGGGGAAGGATGAAGACTTGGAAAATCATAAATTTGTCACAGATTTGTTCGAGCAAGTTTTTGCATTTGCTTATATGATTTCTTTAATATTTTTAAAGATTATTGAACTGTAAAGTTTTTTACGTTTTTTTTAGGTTATTGTAAAAAAAATTCTAGACTTGTTTTGAAACAGAAAAACTTAGTTTGTGGTTATACAAAGCATACGAGAAAGGTTCAAATCCACAAATCCTTTTAATTTTAAAACTCAAATTGTTTTATCTGGGTAAATTTTTTTTTTAAGATAATTTTGATTGTTTTATTTATTGTCTTTTATGCCCATAAGCAATAAACTATATCATCACCCGACTCATACAAACCCTTTTTTTCTAAAAAACTTTCAGTAAATTTAGTTTTATTAAAAAACTAACATAATTATCAAATTAATAATTTTTTTATTTTTAAAATAGTTTAAAATTATTTCAATTTTTTAATTATAAAAAACATATCTTTCTTTTATTTAAACTGTTAATTTTTGGAATGTCAATTTTTTAAGTTTTTTATCCGTAAAAGAAATATTAAACGATCTATACGTTTTACCAAACACTTAAAAGAAAACATTTTTAATTGGCTTTTTTTGTCTTTCTAAAAAAGTATGCCCCCGGTCGGACTCGAACCGACACGCTAAAGCACGAGTTCCTAAAACTCGCATGTCTACCAATTCCATCACAGGGGCTCCACTAAGATTATTATGAAATAAATAATATTAATAAAAAAAATTAAATTTATTCTAAGTAAACGGAGAAGGAGGGATTCGAACCCTCGGTAGCTTGGTAGCTACGTCGGTTTTCAAAACCGATGCAATCGACCACTCTGCCACCTCTCCTTAGAATTTTTTTTTAATTTTTTACCAAATATTTGGATTGTTTTTTAATTTTACCATAAAATCATTCTAATTGCAACCAGAAATAAATGGCAACTACTATGATAACAATTCATTAAACTTTTTTTAGAAATTTTTCTAAAAAAAAGCGGATAACGCGATTCGAACGCGCGACATTCTCGTTGGCAACGAGATGCTCTACCACTGAGCTATATCCGCTTTCTTATAAAAACGTTGTGTTTTTATATCAAGTTTTTATTGTTTTAAATTGTTTAATGAGATTATATCAATTTAAATTTTTTATTGCAACATGTAAGTGAAAAATTAATTAATATTTATTAGTGAAACTAAATTTTATTAATAATTTTTATTTTTAATTATTAAACTAATCTTAAATTATTTTATTTTTATTGGTTTTTATTCTTTTACAATTGCCTTTTTGGTTAAAAAATTTTTTTGTTTACAAAATAAATAAAATTAATTATTTTTAGTAATAATAAATTAAACAGAAAAAACTAACTATATAAATTTACTTTTGTTAACTTCTATAAATTCTTGCTTTTCGAGGGCCTAACGTGCTAATGCCAAATCGATGATTTGAAAAAAAAACGTGTTCTTCCGGCCATCGAAACCCTGCTTTAATTTCACTAAAGCATTGAGCGAAGCTTACAAAAAAAAATTTTTTTTTGCTAACAAAAACAAGGGCAAAATAAAAGCAAGAATTTAAAAAAGTAGTTACTTGAAATTAAAAAAAAATGAGATTAATAAGCTAATCCCATGCTTCGCGTTGTTTCAGAACCTAAATAAACACGTACACTTAAAAAATCAGTAGGACATGCAGATTCACATCTTTTACAACCAACACAATCTTCAGTACGTGGTGCAGAAGCAATTTGGTTAGCTTTACAACCATCCCAAGGTACCATTTCTAAAACATCAGTTGGGCATGCACGTACGCATTGTGTACAACCAATGCAAGTATCATAAATTTTTACAGAATGTGACATAAAATACGTAAAAAAATAGTTATAAAAGAAGACTAAAATTTTTTTATTTCTATTTTACTAAAAAAAAACAATTGATATTAATGAAAAAATATCAATTGTTTTTCAGTTTTTAATAAAACAAAAAATAAGTTTATATATATATATGTATAAACCGGTATTTAAAGCAAAAAGTTGGTAAACTTTTGCTAATAATACCAACCAAAGCAAAAAAACAATCAAATTCTATTTCATTAAATTTTTGAAAATAGAATAATTTTTATTGTTGTTCACTTGCAGTTTTTACATAAAGAATTAATAAAAAAGAAGTAGGAATTAAAATAAATAGTGTAGTAGCAATTAATCCAAGAATATTAACTTCCATGATTTTCTTAGCCCAAGCTTTTTTACATTTGGCTTAATAGTTTATTAAAAACCAATTTAAAATATTTTTTTTGTAAAAATATTATTGTGTATAATTTTATACAAAATAATATTTAAAGTCCAATTCTTAATATAAAAAATTTTATTTTTTTTAATTTTTATGAATTTTGAAACACGAATATTTTTTATAATTCAATTATTTTTTTTTAAATTCGAAGAAAAATTTTTATTTCTTCAAAAAATTTTTTCAATAGCTTTATTTTCACTATTTTTTGGTTTTTTAATTGCAAATATTTTCGGTTCGTTTTTAAATGTATTAAGAAATTTTATAATTTGGGATGGTTTTATTATTTTATTTTTAATTTTGTTTATTGAATTTATTAATTCCATTATTTATAACAATAAAAACCGATCCTCTATTTTTTTAAATTTCGTAAAATTTATATTTAAAAGTCGTGATAAAAAACGTTACTTGAAACCTCCATTTTCATGGTTTTTTAAAAAAGTCTATTTAACAAACTTCCAACCAAATAAAACAGAAAATTTGAATTTTGACAATAATATAGATGAAAATTTAAATTTTTCAAAAAAAAATTTAAAAGAAATTAAAAATTTACCTTTTTGGAAAATTTTAAATTATTTTAAACTTGGTATTATGTTAGGGTTTTTTATTGATGCTTTTAAAGTCGGAAGCTAATCAAGTTTTTTTTTTATTTAGAAAGATATAGTTTTTAACAAACTCCCCAAGTAGGACTTGAACCTACGACAAATCGGTTAACAGCCGATCGCTCTACCGACTGAGCTATTGAGGAATAATATTGATTTTTTTATATGTAAAAAAATCAATTTTCACCAAACTGAAAACTTGGTTTTACCTAAGTAAAATTTCTACATCAATAAAAAAGTTTTTATTTATTTTAATTTTTATTATATCACTTTTGATTATTAAAAAGCAATAGTGAAAAATATTTGAAATTAATGATATTAAATTTTTGATTTGATCCTTAGTTTTATGTTAAAAAAAATTACTAAGTATTCAAGTAGTATTTTATAACTTTTGTTATAAAAATGTATTCAAATTTTCACTGGAAAGCTTCAGCACGAGCACACTGAGCAAAAAACTTTGTTTATGGTAGCTCTTAGTCAAAGGGTGCTATGCAGTGAAAGCTGCACCTACGGTTCGGTAAGGGGTCATTGTCCTCCTAATATCTTCGGCTAAAGGCATAAGAACTCCAAGTTTTTATATGCGCCCTTGTCTAAGTTTGTCTAGGTTTTCACCAGCGTGAAAACTAAGGGTTCTAAAGAACCCCTCCGAACAAATCTATGATTTGTTAGGACAGGGTAAGGATAAAAACCAGGGTCCCCGAGTTCGGGGATCAAGTGAGAGTTGTTACTCCGGCTACCTTCACAAATTCAAATCAGAGGAAGGATGAAACCTTAGACAAGGGCACCTTTGATCCCCTCTGGCACACAAACAAAGTTTGTCAAAGTTTGTGTAGCCCCAAGTCTTCACAGGCTTGTGAAGACCAGGGTCCCCAAAGGGGATAGCCTTGATTTTCACGTTTGTGAAAATTTAGAGTGAAAATTTAGACAAGGGCAAGCTTT